TAAAAATATATAATTCAAGTAGGCAAATCGAAAAAAAGATGGTTGAATCAAAATAATTCCTTTTTAACTTTTTAAGTTATATTTCTTTCAGAGGGTAATATGAATGTTCTATTATGTTCTATCAAAACACTAAAAGGTTTATACGACATATCCGGTGTGGAAGTAGGCCAACATTTCTATTGGCAAATAGGAACTTTCCAAGTCCATGCCCAAGTACTTATTACTTCTTGGGTCGTAATTGCTATTTTATTAGGTTCAGCCATTATAGCTGTTCGTAATCCGCAAACCATTCCTACTGACGGTCAGAATTTCTTTGAATATGTCCTTGAATTCATTCGAGACGTGAGCAAAACTCAAATTGGGGAAGAATATGGTCCATGGGTTCCCTTTATTGGAACTATGTTTCTATTTATTTTTGTTTCGAATTGGTCAGGGGCTCTTTTACCCTGGAAAATCATACAGTTACCTCATGGGGAGTTAGCCGCACCCACAAATGATATAAACACTACCGTTGCTTTAGCTTTACTCACGTCAATAGCATATTTCTATGCGGGCCTTACAAAAAAGGGATTGGGTTATTTCGGTAAATACATTCAACCAACCCCAATCCTTTTACCTATTAACATCTTAGAAGATTTTACAAAACCGTTATCGCTTAGTTTTCGACTTTTCGGAAATATTTTAGCTGATGAATTAGTAGTTGTTGTTCTTGTTTCTTTAGTACCCTTAGTAGTTCCTATACCAGTCATGTTCCTTGGATTATTTACAAGCGGTATTCAAGCTCTTATTTTTGCAACCCTAGCTGCGGCTTATATAGGCGAATCCATGGAAGGTCATCATTGACTAGTTTTCGACACAGTCTTTTTTTAGCTTAGCCTGACGCAATGTATGCGCCGTTCAAGGTAATCCACTTAGGTAAGATAAATATACAAATCAAATAAGGTATAAATAAAGGTATAGACGAGCTAGAGTAATTGTAAAAAAGGTTACGATATTGGGGAATTGTAAAAAAAAAAGGGGGGGGAGAGATCTAAAAGATCTTTTTCCTAAAATTATTGTTTGACTGTTTATACCCCCAATGAATATTCTCTGAAAGAGGGGGTCGAACTAGGTGTATATAATCTAATCGCTATAAGACAACTCTTGTCAATCTTTCGAAGAATGATTCGAGAATCCCGATGACTTTAAGATACAATATTTGGTTTACGGTATGGGGGAAAGGCATGTATATGTGATATTAGACATTAACTAGGTATATATGAACTAAAGATATATCTAATTTGTCTTACTATTGTGAATTTAGATAGGGATTTCAATAGAAGCCTTTCCATTTCGTCTGTAATTATGAATTGAATATTGGTTGATTGTATCATTAACTATTTCTTTATTTTTGTTTTGGTGCGAGGAACTTATCATGAATCCACTGATTTCTGCCGCTTCCGTTATTGCTGCTGGATTGGCCGTCGGGCTTGCTTCTATTGGACCTGGGGTTGGTCAAGGTACTGCTGCGGGACAGGCTGTAGAAGGTATCGCGAGACAACCAGAGGCGGAAGGAAAAATACGAGGTACTTTATTGCTTAGTCTGGCTTTCATGGAAGCTTTAACAATTTATGGGCTGGTTGTAGCATTAGCTCTTTTATTTGCGAATCCCTTTGTTTAATCCTAAAAACACACATTTTTGTTTATTTCCGTGGATTTGTTGCTCTTGTTTTTTAGAATTCTATTAAGATTCATATTTAACTCCTAAATTTTATTATTTAGGAACAACAACCCACGGAAATCACTGATTTGAGGATGAGGAATTAACACTCCAACTCATTTTTTTCTTTACCTTCTTAGTCCAATGTAAGAACTTTTGGAAGTATTGCAATTGTAACAAACGTGGTATTTCGCAACTTACCTGTATAAGACCTGGTACCTAATTCGAATCGAATAAGTATCAGGCTTATTGGAAATTTTCAATTGAAAAAAATACATTAAAACCCATTTCTAAATCAATATTTTTTTTGATTCGATTTTATTATTTTTTATTTAGAAATAGGTAAATTCATAATAAAATAATACAAAAAGAATAGAAAAAAAGTAGTCTATCTATAATAAAGCTATAACTATAAGAAAGAGGAGATCGTATGAAAAATGTAACCGATTCTTTCCTTTCCTTGGGTTATTGGCCATCCGCCGGGAGTTTCGGGTTTAATACTGATATTTTTGCAACAAATCTAATAAATTTAAGCGTAGTACTTGGTGTGTTGATTTTTTTTGGAAAGGGAGTGTTAAGTGATTTATTAGATAATCGAAAACAGAGGATCTTGAAAACTATTAGAAATTCAGAAGAACTGCGTGAGGGGGCCCTAGACCAGTTGGAAAAAGCCCGGGCCCGCTTACGGAAAGTAGAAATGGAAGCGGATCAGTTTCGAATGACTGGATACTCTGAAATAGAACGCGAAAAGTTGAATTTGATTAATGCAACTTCTAAGACTTTGGAACAATTAGAAAATTA